GTTAATGTAGCTTAATATAAAGCAAGGCACTGAAAATGCCTAGATGGGTTCATAGAATCCCATAAACATCAAAGGTTTGGTCCTGGCCTTATTATTAGTTATCAGTAGGATTATACATGCAAGTATCCGCTAACCAGTGAAAATGCCCTTTTACTCGACCCACCTGGGCCGATCCCCAAGGAGCCGGCATCAAGCACACGACAGTAGCTCAAAACGCCTTGCTTAGCCACACCCCCACGGGATACAGCAGTAATAAAAATTAAGCAATAAACGAAAGTTTGACTAAGCCATACTGATAGAGGGTTGGTCAATCTCGTGCCAGCCACCGCGGTCATACGATTAACCCAAATTAATAACAACCGGCGTAAAGTGTGGTTAAAAATACGACATAAATAAAGTTAAATTAGCTCTCTGCTGTAAAAAGCTAAAGACCTAAAGAAAATAGACTACTAAAGTGACTTTACCCAGATATGAACCCACGATAGCTAAGATACAAACTGGGATTAGATACCCCACTATGCTTAGCCTTAAACCTTGATATTTAGTAACAAAAATATCCGCCAGAGAACTACAAGCAACCGCTTAAAACTCAAAGGACTTGGCGGTGCTTCACAACCCACTAGAGGAGCCTGTTACATAATCGATAAACCCCGATAAACCCTACCATCACTTGCTAAATCAGTCTATATACCGCCATCTTCAGCAAACCCTTAAAAGGAACTACAGTAAGCTCAAACGTACTCACAAAAACGTTAGGTCAAGGTGTAACCTATGTGATGGAGCATAATGGGCTACATTTTCTACGCAAGAACAATTACGAACTCTAATATGAAATTATAGGATAAAGGAGGATTTAGCAGTAAGCCAGGAATAGAGAGCCTGACTGAATCTGGCCATGAAGCACGCACACACCGCCCGTCACCCTCCTCAAATGGCTAGAGACAAAAATTATATTTTAACTCAACATGTCATAAGAGGAGACAAGTCGTAACAAGGTAAGCATACTGGAAAGTGTGCTTGGATTACTCAAAGCGTAGCTTAACCAAAGCACCTGGCCTACACCCAGAAGATTTCATTAATATGACCGCTTTGAACTAGACCTAGCTCTAAACCTTAAATCACTACTACAATTGTTAATAAAACAAAACATTTACTAGACTAAGTATAGGAGATAGAAAAATTATAAAGACGCAATAGAGTTAGTACCGTAAGGGAAAGATGAAAGACAACTTAAAGTACTAAACAGCAGAGATTCCCCCTCCTACCTTTTGCATAATGGACTAACTAGAAACCCTTGACAAAGAGCCCTGAAGCCAAACCCCCCGAAACCAGACGAGCTACTTACGGACAATTGTCAGAATGCACTCATCTATGTGGCAAAATAGTGAGATGATCCTTAAGTAGAGGTGAAAAGCCAACCGAGCCTGGTGATAGCTGGTTATCCAAAAAAAGAATCTAAGTTCAACCCAAAGCATGCCTTTAAAACTCATAATTTTACTGCAAGCTCTGGAGCTACTCAATAGAGGTACAGCTCTATTGAACTAGGATACAACCTGTAAAGGAGAGTAACAATAATAACTAAACATAGTTGGCCTAAAAGCAGCCACCAATTAAGAAAGCGTTAAAGCTCAACCCTAAATAGCATACTAATCCCTACAATAACAACTTAACTCCCTAAATAATATTGGATTATTCTATTAATTTATAGAAGAGATAATGTTAGTATGAGTAACAAGAAACAATTCTCCGTGCACAAGCTTATATCAGAACGGATGCCCGCTGATAGTTAACGACCAAATAAAATTAACCCACCTATAAACTAATTATTCCTAATATCGTTAACCCAACACAGGAGTGCAACCCGGAAAGATTAAAAGAGTAAGAAGGAACTCGGCAAACACGAATTCCGCCTGTTTACCAAAAACATCACCTCTAGCATTACAAGTATTAGAGGCACTGCCTGCCCGGTGACATTAGTTAAACGGCCGCGGTACTCTGACCGTGCAAAGGTAGCATAATCATTTGTTCTTTAATTAAGGACTAGTATGAACGGCAAGACGAGAATTCAACTGTCTCCTTACTCCAATCAGTGAAATTGACCTTCCTGTGAAGAGGCAGGAATAACTATATAAGACGAGAAGACCCTATGGAGCTTTAATTTACCTCTCTACAAGTCTATAATAAAATCTACTGATACAACATAAGACTTCCTGGATAGGAGATTTCGGTTGGGGTGACCTCGGAGCATAAAACAACCTCCGAATGATATTCTACTATGATCAACAAATCTAAGTTACTATATCCAATTGACCCAATAAATTGATCAACGGAACAAGTTACCCTAGGGATAACAGCGCAATCCTATTCTAGAGTCCATATCGACAATAGGGTTTACGACCTCGATGTTGGATCAGGACATCCCAATGGTGCAGCAGCTATTAAAGGTTCGTTTGTTCAACGATTAAAGTCCTACGTGATCTGAGTTCAGACCGGAGTAATCCAGGTCGGTTTCTATCTATAACTAATTTCTCCCAGTACGAAAGGATAAGAGAAATAGGGCCTACTCCACACGAGCGCCCTAACTTAAATTTATGAAAAAATCTAAATATATAAAATCGCATAATATTACCCAAAATAAGGGTACGTTAAGATGGCAGAGCCCGGTAATTGCATAAAATTTAAGCCTTTATAATCAGAGGTTCAACTCCTCTTCTTAACAGTGTACATTATTAACATCTTAACCCTCATTATTCCCATTCTACTAGCCGTAGCTTTCCTAACCCTGGTCGAACGAAAAGTCTTAGGCTATATACAACTACGCAAAGGACCCAATATCGTAGGTCCATACGGACTTCTACAACCCTTTGCCGACGCAGTTAAACTATTCACTAAAGAACCCCTTTATCCAATAACATCATCCATATCCCTATTTATTATTGCCCCTATTCTAGCACTTACAATTGCATTAATTATATGAACCCCTATCCCCATACCAACTCCCCTTATAAATATAAACTTAGGCCTACTATTCATATTAGCTATATCAAGCCTTGCAGTTTACTCAATCCTCTGATCAGGGTGAGCCTCAAACTCCAAATACGCCCTAATCGGAGCACTACGAGCAGTTGCACAAACCATTTCCTACGAAGTTTCCCTAGCTATAATCCTATTACCAGTAGTCATCATTAGCGGTTCGTTCACCCTATCCTCACTAATTACAGCACAAGAACATATTTGACTACTATTCCCCATGTGACCCCTAGCCATAATATGATTTATCTCAACACTAGCTGAAACTAACCGAGCCCCATTTGACCTCACAGAAGGTGAATCAGAGCTAGTCTCCGGTTACAATGTAGAATACGCAGCAGGCCCATTCGCCCTCTTCTTCTTAGCCGAGTATGCAAACATTATTATAATAAATGCACTTACGACCCTGCTATTTCTTTGCCCTCAGTATAATCCCATGATCCCAGAACTCTTCTCAGCTAACTTCACCATCAAAACTCTTATCCTAACAATCACCTTCCTATGAATCCGTGCATCCTACCCACGTTTTCGCTACGATCAACTTATACACCTCCTATGAAAAAACTTCTTACCACTGACATTAGCCCTCTGTATACTATACATTGCTATGCCTATCACGCTAGCCTGCATCCCACCTCAACAATAGAAATATGTCTGATTAAAGAGTTACTTTGATAGAGTAAATAAAAGAGGTTTAAATCCCCTTATTTCTAGAACCTTAGGACTTGAACCTAAACCTAAGAACTCAAAATTCTCCGTGCTACCATTACACTACATTCTATAGTAAGGTCAGCTAAATAAGCTACCGGGCCCATACCCCGGAAATGTTGGTTTAACCCTTCCCGTACTAATAAACCCACTAACACTCTCCCTCATCCTAATAACATTAACTTCAGGCTCTATACTTGCTATATTCAGCTCGCACTGATTAACAGCATGACTAGGCTTAGAAATAAACCTCTTTGCTATCATCCCCTTCATTATTAATCCCCATAATCCCCGATCAATTGAAGGTGCTACCAAATATTTCCTAATACAAGCCTCCGCATCCATACTCCTAATGATAGCAGCCCTAATTAATTTCATAAGCTCAGGCCAATGATCCATCATAAACCTTACCAACCCTATCGCCTCCCTACTAATACTTACCGCACTCCTAATAAAATTAGGCATAGCCCCATTCCATTTCTGAGTTCCAGAAGTACTTCAAAGCACCACCCTATTTACAGGAATAGTGCTTCTCACCTGACAAAAACTAGCCCCCATCTCCATCTTATATCAAATTACACCATCCATTAATCACAATGTTTTACTAGGATCTGCCATTCTATCCATCATAATCGGTGGTTGAGGAGGCCTGAACCAAACACTAATCCGAAAAATCATAGCCTACTCATCAATTGCCCATATGGGCTGAATAACTGCCGCTATTATCTACAACCCATCACTTACTTTAATAAACTTACTCATCTATATTATCCTTACCTTAACACTCTTTCTTCTATTCACATTAAACCACTCAACTACCTTAACCCTCTTAGCATCAAGTTGAAATAAAACTCCCGTCCTCACAGTAATAATCCTAACTACCCTTATATCAACAGGAGGTCTGCCCCCATTCTCAGGTTTCATTCCAAAATGACTAATTATTCAAGAAATCACTAAAAACAACAATATAATTGTCCCACTCATTATAGCCTTTATGGCACTACTAAACCTCTACTTCTACATACGTTTAGCCTACTCTACAGCACTAACTATATTTCCCACCTCAAATAACACAAAACTAAACTGACTGTACAACTCAAACCCCTCATCAATTACCCTAGCCCCATTACTAGTAATATCAAACCTCCTGCTTCCCATAACACCTATACTACTGCTTCTAGAGTAGAGGTTTAGGTTACATCTAGACCAAGAGCCTTCAAAGCTCTAAGTAAGTTACATTTCTTAACCTCTGATTTAAGGGCTGCAAGACTTAACCTCACATCTCCTGAATGCAAAACAGACACTTTCACTTAAGCTAAACCCTTCTAGATTGGTAGACTTTTATTCTACGAACTTTTAGTTAACAGCTAAATACCATAAACAACTGGCTTCAATCTACTTCTCCCGCCTTTGCGGAAGAAAAAAAAAAGGCGGGAGAAGCCCCGGCAGATTTGAAGCTGCTTCTTCGAATTTGCAGTTCGACATGATTACACCTCAGGGCTTGGTAAAAGGGGCTCTGCCCCGTCTTTAGATTTACAGTCTAATGCTTAACTCAGCCATTTTACCTATGTTCATCAACCGCTGACTATTCTCAACCAACCACAAAGACATCGGGACCCTATACTTAATTTTCGGGACATGAGCCGGAATAGTGGGGACTGCCCTAAGTATTTTAATCCGAGCTGAACTCGGTCAACCAGGAGCCCTAATAGGAGACGACCAGATCTATAACGTAGTTGTTACAGCTCATGCTTTCGTCATAATCTTCTTTATGGTTATACCAATTATAATCGGTGGCTTTGGGAACTGACTAGTTCCCCTGATAATTGGAGCCCCTGACATAGCCTTCCCACGAATAAACAATATAAGCTTCTGACTTTTACCACCCTCATTTCTATTGCTGTTAGCCTCATCTATAGTTGAAGCAGGTGCAGGAACAGGGTGAACTGTCTATCCACCACTAGCCGGCAACCTAGCCCACGCAGGAGCATCAGTAGACATAACAATTTTCTCACTTCATCTAGCAGGGGTATCTTCCATTTTAGGCGCCATTAACTTCATTACTACTATTATTAACATGAAACCCCCAGCTATAACCCAATACCAAACACCCCTGTTCGTATGATCTGTTCTTATTACTGCCGTTCTTCTACTACTCTCCTTACCTGTACTGGCTGCAGGCATCACTATACTATTAACGGACCGAAACCTAAATACTACATTCTTTGACCCTGCTGGAGGAGGTGACCCTATCCTTTACCAACACTTGTTCTGATTCTTCGGTCACCCAGAAGTTTATATCCTAATTCTCCCAGGCTTTGGGATAATTTCTCACATTGTCACTTACTACTCAGGAAAAAAAGAGCCCTTTGGGTATATAGGAATAGTCTGAGCCATAATATCCATTGGTTTCCTAGGCTTCATCGTATGAGCCCACCATATATTTACAGTAGGGATAGATGTAGACACTCGTGCATACTTTACATCCGCTACAATAATTATTGCAATTCCAACAGGAGTGAAAGTATTTAGCTGACTAGCTACCCTTCATGGCGGTAATATTAAATGAGCCCCAGCTATACTATGAGCATTAGGCTTCATCTTCCTTTTCACAGTGGGAGGACTAACAGGGATTGTCTTGGCCAACTCCTCTCTAGACATTGTCCTTCATGACACTTATTATGTAGTCGCCCACTTCCACTACGTACTGTCAATAGGAGCTGTATTCGCTATTATAGGAGGTCTTGTCCACTGATTCCCCCTATTTACCGGCTATACCCTTAACTCAACTTGAGCTAAAATTCAGTTCGCCATTATATTCGTAGGTGTAAACCTGACATTCTTCCCACAACACTTCCTAGGCCTATCCGGAATACCACGACGCTACTCTGACTACCCAGACGCATACACCCTGTGAAACACTATTTCATCAACCGGTTCTTTCATCTCAATAGTAGCTGTAATCCTAATAGTATTCATTGTATGAGAAGCATTCGCTTCAAAACGTGAAGTAGAAATAGTAGAACTAACCACAACCAATATTGAGTGAATTAACGGATGCCCCCCTCCATACCACACATTTGAAGAACCTACATTCATTAAATCCTAAACAAGAAAGGAAGGAATCGAACCCCCAATAATTGGTTTCAAGCCAACCACGTAACCACTACAACTTTCTTAATCAGAGGTATTAGTATAGCTAATACATAACTTTGTCAAAGTTAAAACATAAACTAACCTTTATATACCTCTATGGCCTACCCATTTGAACTAGGTTTCCAAGACGCCTCATCACCCATCATAGAAGAACTAATCCACTTTCACGACCATACCTTAATAATTGTTTTCCTAATTAGCTCCTTAGTCCTATACGTAATTACAGCTATACTAACCACCAAACTTACACATACCAGCACCATGGACGCCCAAGAAATTGAAACTATTTGAACTATCCTACCAGCAGCCATTCTTATTCTCATCGCCCTCCCTTCCCTACGAATTCTGTACATAATAGACGAAATCAGTAATCCTGCCATAACTGTTAAAACCATAGGACACCAATGATACTGAAGCTACGAATATACAGACTACACAGACCTAACATTTGACTCATATATGATCCCTACCAACGAACTAAGCCCAGGAGGACTACGTCTTTTAGAAGTTGATAATCGACTGGTACTTCCAGTAGACGTCCCTGTACGTATACTAATTTCATCAGAAGATGTTCTGCACTCATGAGCCATTCCGGCCTTAGGACTAAAAACTGATGCAATTCCAGGCCGACTAAACCAAGCCACCCTCTCTTCCACACGACCTGGCCTCTTTTACGGACAGTGCTCAGAAATTTGTGGCTCAAATCACAGTTTCATGCCCATCGTCCTAGAAATTGTACCACTTAAACACTTTGATAACTGATCGTCTACTCTATAAATCATTAAGAAGCTAACTGAGCATTAACCTTTTAAGTTAAAGATGAGGATTCAAATCTCCTCCTTAATGACCATGCCTCAACTAGATACATCTACATGATTCATTACAATCTTATCAGCACTAATTACCCTTTTCATCATCTTTCAAATTAACCTGGCAAGCTTCACTAACCCACAGGACCCTTCCATCAAAACCTCTAAAACCTCTTTATCACCTAGTACTTGAGAAACAAAATGAACGAAAATCTATTTGCCTCATTCATCACGCCTACACTAGCAGGCCTACCTATTGTAGTTCTCATTATTGCTTTTCCCAGCATTCTATTTCCCAACTCTAACCGCCTAATTAACAACCGATGGGTTGCAATTCAACAGTGATTAATTACTGTAATTCTTAAACAAATGATAATAATACATAATATTAAAGGACGAACATGATCACTGATACTGGTTTCCCTAATTTTATTTATTGGCTCAACAAATCTCCTTGGACTGTTACCTCATACATTCACCCCAACTACCCAACTATCAATAAATCTTGGCATAGCCATCCCATTATGAGCAGGAGCTGTAATTACAGGCTTCCGACACAAAACTAAGGCATCTCTAGCCCACTTTCTCCCACAAGGCACACCCATCCCTCTTATCCCTATACTCATTATTATTGAAACTATCAGCCTGTTTATTCAGCCCATAGCCTTAGCAGTGCGACTAACAGCTAACATTACTGCTGGACATTTACTAATTCACTTAATTGGAGGAGCAACCCTCGTATTAATGTCAATTAGCACCCCCACTGCAATAATCACCTTCATTATCCTAATCCTACTTACCATCCTAGAATTCGCAGTAGCCTTAATCCAAGCTTACGTTTTCACTCTACTAGTCAGCCTCTACTTACATGATAATACTTAATGACCCACCAAACTCACGCCTATCACATAGTAAACCCTAGTCCCTGACCTCTAACAGGAGCCCTATCAGCTCTACTAATAACATCAGGATTAGTAATATGATTCCACTTCAACTCTCTTTTACTTCTATCCATCGGTCTTCTAACCAACACTCTAACCATATATCAATGATGACGAGACATTGTCCGAGAAAGTACCTTCCAAGGACATCATACACCTATTGTACAAAAAGGCCTACGATATGGCATAATTCTTTTCATCGTATCAGAAGTATTTTTCTTCGCAGGCTTCTTCTGAGCCTTTTACCATTCCAGTCTAGCCCCAACCCCAGAACTAGGAGGCTGCTGACCACCTACCGGTATCAATCCTCTCAACCCCCTAGAAATCCCATTACTAAACACCGCTATCCTCTTAGCTTCAGGAGTAACCATTACTTGAGCACACCATAGTCTCATAGAAGGAAACCGCAATCATATAATTCAAGCCCTCTTTATCACTATTTCACTAGGCCTCTATTTTACACTTCTACAAGCATCAGAATACTACGAATCATCATTCACCATTTCAGATGGAGTTTATGGCTCCACATTCTTCATAGCAACAGGATTCCACGGCCTCCACGTAATTATTGGTTCAACATTCTTAACCGTTTGCTTCTTCCGCCAACTTAAATTCCACTTTACATCTAATCACCACTTCGGATTTGAAGCTGCAGCTTGATATTGACACTTTGTAGATGTAGTTTGACTATTCCTTTATGTCTCTATTTACTGATGAGGATCCTACTCTTTTAGTATAACCAGTACAGTTGACTTCCAATCATCTAGTTTCAGCTCCACCTGAAAAAGAGTAATAAATTTAGTACTCACTCTAACAATTAATCTTCTTATCTCATCAGTATTAGTGATTGTCGCATTTTGATTACCCCAACTCAATGCATACTCAGAAAAAGCAACCCCTTATGAATGCGGTTTTGACCCAATAGGATCAGCCCGCCTACCTTTCTCTATAAAATTCTTCCTAGTAGCAATTACATTCCTTCTATTCGACCTAGAAATTGCACTCCTCCTACCTCTCCCATGAGCAACTCAAACAATTAATCTAAAACTTATACTATTTATAGCCCTAATATTAATTAGCATTCTCGCACTGGGCTTAGCATACGAATGAATACAAAAAGGCCTAGAATGAACTGAATTGGTAATTAGTTTAATTAAAACAAATGATTTCGACTCATTAAATTATGAACTTATCATAATTACCAAACATGTCACCAATTCACCTTAATATAATCATAGCATTTTTCATTTCCCTTACAGGCCTATTACTTTACCGTTCACACTTGATATCATCACTATTATGCCTTGAAGGTATAATACTATCACTCTTCGTCCTAACTACCTCCCTAGCCCTCAACATGAATTTCACCCTCCTGTCCATTATTCCTATCATCCTATTAGTATTCGCAGCATGCGAAGCTGCCATCGGATTATCCCTATTAGTTACAGTATCAAACACCTATGGATTAGACTATGTACAAAACCTCAACCTACTACAATGTTAAAAATTATTATGCCTACGATCATACTCTTACCCCTGACATGACTATCTAAACCATCCCTAATGTGAACCCACACAACCCTATACAGCTTTACAATCAGCCTAGTATCATTTTCACTCCTCACATTCCACTCAGAATCGTTCAATACTCACTCAACCCTATTTTTCTCAGACGCCCTATCAACCCCACTTTTAATCCTAACAACCTGACTTCTTCCACTCACACTAATAGCTAGCCAACACCACCTCACCTTAGAATCACCCAATCGAAAAAAAACATTCACCTCCATACTAATCCTCTTACAACTATTTCTAATCATAACATTTGCCTCATCAGAAATAATCATATTTTACATTATATTTGAAGCCACACTCATTCCTACCTTGATTATTATTACACGATGAGGTAACCAAACTGAACGCCTTAATGCCGGCACCTACTTCCTATTCTACACACTTGTCGGCTCATTACCCCTTCTAATTATTCTAGTCTCTCTACAAAACACCATAGGCTCACTAAACTTTATAATCTTACAATACTGAACCAAACCAATAGACCCCTCTTGATCTTCAAACCTTATCTGATTAGCATGCATAATAGCTTTTATAGTCAAAATACCACTTTACGGCCTCCACCTATGGCTCCCAAAAGCCCACGTAGAGGCTCCAATTGCAGGGTCAATAGTCCTTGCAGCCATTCTACTAAAACTAGGTGGATACGGAATAATACGAATTACACTTATTCTAGAACCAATCACCACAACTATATCTTACCCTTTCATCCTTCTCTCCCTATGAGGTATAATCATAACTAGCTCTATTTGCCTTCGTCAGACAGACTTAAAATCTCTAATTGCCTACTCATCAGTCAGTCACATAGCATTAGTAATCCTAGCCGTAATAATCCAAACCCCTTGAAGCTTCATAGGAGCTACAACCCTCATAATCGCCCACGGACTCACATCCTCAGTACTTTTCTGCTTAGCAAACTCAAATTATGAACGAGTTCACAGCCGAACTATAATCTTAGCCCGCGGACTTCAAACCATCTTCCCCCTTATAGCATCATGATGAATCATTGCTAGCCTAGCTAACCTAGCACTCCCTCCATCCATCAATCTCATCGGAGAACTAATTATTATTGTATCATCATTCTCCTGGTCCAACCTTACAATCATCCTACTAGGCCTAAATATACTAATTACAGCTATATACTCACTATACATATTAATCATAACCCAACGTGGAAAAACCACCCACCACATCATCACCATAAACCCAACATCCACACGAGAAAACGCTCTAATAGCCCTTCACCTTATTCCTCTCGTACTTTTATCGATTAACCCCGTTATCATCCTGGGAAACACATACTGTAGATATAGTTTAATAAAAATACTAGCCTGTGAAGCTAGAAATAGAAGCGCAAACCTTCTTATCTACCAAGAAAGAAAAAAGAACTGCTAATTCTTTACACCATGGCTAAACCTATGGCTTTCTTAACTTTTAAAGGATAAGAGCTATCCATTGGTCTTAGGAACCAAAAAATTTGGTGCAACTCCAAATAAAAGTAATAAACCTCTCCAACACTTTCACCCTAATTACATTAAGCTCACTACTAATTCCCTTATTACTATCTACCACTTCAATATATAACAAACATACCTACTCCACTTACGTCAAAATTACGATCCAATACGCGTTTATCACAAGCACTATCCCAACTATTATATTCTTATTTTCCAATCAAGAATCTGTCATCTCTAACTGACACTGAATTACCATCCAATCTGTCAAACTGTCCTTAAGCTTCAAAATAGACTACTTTTCATTAATGTTTATCCCCATCGCCCTTTATGTAACATGGTCTATTATAGAATTCTCATTATGATACATACACTCGGACCCTAACATCAACCGATTCCTAAAATATCTCCTACTTTTCCTCATCACCATAATAATTCTAGTTACAGCTAATAACCTATTCCAACTCTTTATCGGTTGAGAGGGAGTCGGTATTATATCATTCCTACTTATTGGCTGATGACATGGTCGTACAGACGCAAATACAGCAGCTCTCCAAGCCGTCCTATACAACCGTATTGGAGATATCGGCTTTGTATTATCCATAGCATGACTTCTACTCAATTATAACTCATGAGAACTTCAACAAATTATCTCCTACTCCAACTACAGCATAATCCCCCTCTTAGGCCTATTGCTCGCAGCAATAGGAAAATCAGCCCAATTTGGCCTCCATCCCTGACTACCCTCTGCCATAGAAGGACCAACTCCTGTCTCCGCCCTCCTCCATTCTAGCACTATAGTGGTAGCTGGGGTTTTCCTACTTATCCGTTTTCACCCTATTCTACAAACCAATAACATCATCCAAACATTAACACTTTGCCTCGGAGCCATTACCACACTATTCACCGCCCTCTGCGCATTAACCCAAAACGACATTAAAAAAATCATCGCATTCTCAACCTCCAGCCAACTAGGCCTAATAATGGTTACAATTGGCATTAACCAACCCCACTTAGCTTTCTTACATATTTGCACCCACGCATTCTTTAAAGCTATATTATTCCTATGTTCAGGATCCATTATCCATTCACTGAACGACGAACAAGACATTCGCAAAATAGGGGGCCTATACAAATCTCTTCCATTCACCACATCAGCCCTCGTTATCGGTAGCCTGGCCCTTACTGGCATACCATTCCTCACTGGTTTCTACTCAAAAGACCTAATCATTGAAACTGCAAACATATCACACACCAACGCCTGAGCACTCCTAATAACCCTACTAGCAACCTCAATAACAGCCATTTACAGCACCCGCATTGTCTTCTTCGTCTTCCTAGGTCAACCACGATATATACCAATAATCACATCAAACGAAAATAACCCAAACCTAATTAACCCCATTAAACGTTTAGCCATTGGTAGCATTTTCGCAGGTTACATTTTAACAAGCTTTATCCCTCCTACATCAACCCCACTTCTTACAATACCCCCTTATATAAAAATAGCAGCAATAGTAGTAACAATCCTAGGCTTTATCCTAGCCATAGAACTAAACACTCTCACCACTAATCTCAAACTTAACCCTCCATCCCCCTCACATAACTTCTCTAATCTTCTAGGCTATTTCCCCACTACAATACACCGACTACCAACCTATGAAAGCCTAAATTCCAGTCTTAATTTAGCCCTAATAACACTAGACCAAATTTGACTAGAAAATATCTTACCAAAAAACTTATCAACCCTCCACAAAATCACCTCTATTAACCTCTCTAACCAAAAAGGACTGATCAAATTATACTTTATATCTTTCCTAGTAACCATAATCCTCAGCCTGCTTCTAATCGCCTAACCCCCCGCACAACCTCAATAACAATAAAAATACTTACAAACAATACCCACACACCAATAAACAACAATCAACTACCCAACCCATACAAAAATGAACTACCTGCATAATCCCCACGCATCAATCCCCCTCCAACACCCCACTCAATTAAACTATCATCAAAATCACTTAACACGACATCTCATACTACACAATCAGATCCCACATACAGTCAAACCATAATCAACAACTCAAACAACGCTCCAACCAACATTCCACCTAAAATTACCTTATTAGACCCCCATGCCTCAGGATACTCTTCAGTAGCCATTGCCGTGGTATAACCAAACACTACCAATATTCCACCTAAATAGACTAAAAAAACCATTAAACCCAAAAAAGACCCTCCAGAACACACAATCAATCCACACCCTACACCCCCACTTAAAATTAAACCCACACCCCCAAAAATAGGAGAGGGCTTAGAAGAAACCCCTACAGCCCCCAAAACAAACAGTACACTTAACAAAAGAACAGTATATGTCATACTTATTCTTACATGGCCTAAACCATGACCAATGACATGAAAAATCACCGTTGTAATTCAACTACAAGAACTTAATGACCAACATTCGCAAAACTCACCCCTTACTAAAAATAATTAATCACTCTTTCGTAGATCTCCCAGCTCCCTCAAACATCTCCTCATGATGAAACTTCGGCTCACTCCTGGGCTTATGCCTAATGATCCAAATCATAACAGGCCTATTCCTAGCCATACATTATACATCAGACACCATAACAGCATTCTCATCAGTCACCCATATCTGCCGAGATGTTAACTACGGTTGACTAATCCGATATATGCATGCAAACGGAGCTTCCCTATTCTTCATCTGCCTATTCATTCATGTTGGACGAGGTATTTACTATGGCTCCTATCTTTTTACAGAAACATGAAATATTGGCGTAATTCTACTTCTCATCACTATAGCCACAGCCTTCATGGGTTACGTACTACCCTGAGGACAAATATCATTCTGAGGAGCCACAGTCATCACTAACCTATTATCAGCCATTCCCTATATCGGCACTACCTTAGTCGAATGAATCTGAGGGGGATTCTCCGTAGACAAAGCAACCTTAACCCGATTCTTCGCCTTTCATTTCATCCTACCTTTTATCATCGCAGCCCTAGCCATAGTCCACCTACTTTTTCTCCATGAAACAGGCTCAAACAACCCTACAGGATTAATCTCTGACTCCGATAAAATTCCCTTTCACCCTTATTACACTATTAAAGATTTCCTCGGTGTTATCCTAGTATTACTTCTACTCCTTTCACTTGTCTTATTCGCACCCGACCTCTTAGGAGACCCCGACAACTATACGCCCGCCAACCCACTTAATACGCCTCCACATATCAAACCAGAATGATACTTCCTATTCGCATACGCTATCCTACGATCAATTCCCAATAAATTGGGAGGAGTCATAGCCCTAGTCCTTTCCATCCTAATCCTCATACTCTTCCCCATACTACACACCGCCAAACAACGCAGCCTCATATTCCGTCCAATCAGCCAGTTCCTATTTTGAGTCCTAGTCGCTGACCTCCTTACATTAACCTGAATTGGAGGACAGCCAGTAGAACACCCCTACATTATTATCGGCCAACTAGCATCCATCCTTTACTTCACACTAATTCTAGCATTAATACCAATCGCTGGCCTAATCGAAAACCACATACTCAAATGATAACCTAACCCCAAGTCCTAATAGTATAAAAATTACTGTGGTCTTGTAAACCACCAATGGAAAATAATTTTCCTTAGGACATCAGGAAGAAGACACTCTGTCCCACCCCCAGCACCCAAAGCTGATATTCTTATTAAACTACTTCCTGAATAATATGCGCTATGTATATCGTGCATAAATTGTATTTCCCCATATATATATATATATCTATATAATACATTATATTATTAATATTACATATACTATGTTTAATCGTACATACATCTCTTGTCCCCAAGCATATAAGCAAGTATAAAATATCCTTGCCAGAGCCCTATTCCGTTACATCTCACCCTTAATCACACATTCATTCCACCCTTATCCTTCTAGACATGCATATCACCACCCTTATCTTTCTATAATCACCAAGCTTCGAGAAACCATCAACCCTTCCACTTTACGCCCCTCTCCTCGCTCCGGGCCCATAACTCGTGGGGGTTTCTATACTGAAACTATACCTGGCATCTGGTTCTTTCTTCAGGGCCATCTCACCTAAAACCGCCCATTCATTCCCCTTAAATAAGACATCTCGATGGACTAGTGACTAATCAGCCCATGCTCACACATAACTGTGGTGTCATGCATTTGGTATTTTTTAATTTTCGGGGTGCCTGATTCAACTGGGTTACCAACCTTAATACAGTCAAATTGATTGAAGCCAGACCCAACATGAATATGTCTACCGAGCTAAACCCTTAACAGGTGTTAATTTATTAATGGTCACAGGACATAATTTTTTTTAAACCTATTTTCCCAGTCACGCATACGCACACGTACACGTACACGCATACGCATACGCACACGTACACGTACACGTACACGCATACGCATACGCACACGTACACGTACACGCATACGCACACGTACACGTACACGTACACGCATACGCACACGTACACGCATACGCACACGTACACGCATACGCATACGCATACGCACACGTACACGTACACGCATACGCATACGCATACGCATACGCATACGCATACACACGTACACGCATACGCATACGCATACGCATACACACATACACGCATACGCATACGCATACACACGTACACGTACACACGTACACACGTACACACGTACACACGTACACACGTACACGTTCACACTATTTCAAGTATTAGGTTTTTATACGCAAACCCCCCTACCCCCCTTACATATCCAAAGTCAGTTTGCTACTAATTCATCTTGCCAAACCCCAAAAACAAGATATTAACAGCATTAAGGATACATAAGGCCAAAAATTCTAACTTGACTAAATACTGATAATCAAACTTTTCCAAAACCATTAATACTATAGTGCTACTTAAATAAGTTTATTTTCTTTTTAAGAGCTATGTCCCTAGATTCAAAATTTCAGATTTAAAACAAG